ATATATGGAATTCATATAGAATCTTTGAAAAAGACTTTTTTCCATAAGAAAAAAGAACTTACTATCTTTGGGATCTGATGCTACACCGCTGCTCACTACCTTAGTGGATCGACTCTATTACATAAGTTGATTCCTAACTTTTGTCCCATATCATGACATAAGTAAGCAGTTCTTAACTGTATCGACTCAATAGCTCGCTAATTGATCTTTACGGTGCTTTCTCTATCAATTTGATCCTTTATCCATAGAATATAGTATATAGGCTGCACTCATTTTTTTTTCTTCCTATTTTGGTTCTCGTGAAGTCTCTTTCCTTGCTACAGCTGATAAAAATCGTTGCTTTGGACGATGCATTATGTAGAAAGCCTATTTTTTTTCTAGTATTTACTAGCCAATTTGATCTTTGCTTTTTTTCCTTATTTCTATAGTGGAGATAGTCGCACGTAATGACAGATCACGGCCATATTATTAAAAGCTTGTGGTAAGAATGGGTTTCGTTCTAGTGCCCGGAAATAATATTCCAAAGCCTTTGTATGCTCTCCGTTGCTTGTGTGTATAAGGCCTATGTTATAGAGTATATAACTTCGATCATAGGGATCAATTTCTGGTCGCGTAGCTTCATAATAATTCTGTAAAGCTTCCGCATAATTTCCTTCGGATTGAGCCAACATCCGTTACGGTCGTTCATTCTATTCAAAAAATCTCCGTTCCAGAACCGTACATGAGATTTTCATCTCATACGGCTCCTCCCTTCTGCGCATAGTACTAAGGGGAATAATCCATAGAATAAAAATTGAACTATTCTCATCTCATTATGAACTGAAAGGAACTAGTATTTTTACAAGAAATCTCTAGCCAGCCTTCCCGCAAGAGGTTTTTTCTTACCACCAATCATATTAGTGTTAGATATAAATGGTAACTCCAACAATTTCTTTGTTCTCAACGCCTTCTATTTCCAGGAATTAGTCACTTCAACGATCTTTGATGGTTATACGGGTATCCAAAGTACAAACGAGATGGATGTTTGTTGTCCCAACCATTCTTGTTAGTCCCGATACCGATAAGGAAAAGGGGAATTTATAACAAAGTTTTTGTGTTGTTGATTCCTAGGTGTAGTGCTTTTTCCCTTATGCCGCCTATTGGTACTAATGTAGTGTAGGATTGACCCGCAATACAGAACCCATAGGTGTAACCTTTCGCTCAATACTCAAATCAACAATTGAAACATCTGAGGCTGCATCAATCGAGGATACACGATAGAAGGAATTGTTCTATCTCCAAACTTCACCTTCACCGAGCGTAGGTTTATTTCAAGAATTTCGTTCTTTCTATACCGAACCGCGTCTCTTTCTCGTAAGACTGAGGTGAGGGCTAAAAAAAAACAAGAAAAAAGAATCAAATCGCACCATCTCTGTAATAGGTAAATGCCTTTTTTTCTCCTGAAGTTGTCGGAATTATTCGTAATAAGATATTGGCTACAATTGAAGAGGTCTTATCAATAAAATTTCCATTTATACGAGATCTAGGCATAATTAGCAATCCATTCTAGAATTCTTTTCATTACCCCTCGGGGAAAATGATCCCACAAACAAAGCAAAGGAATTGTACAGTACGAAATAACATAAAAACAGACTAATTTTATTCTAATAAATAGATATGGGCTTTCCGCTTAAATTGTCCCCTTTTATTTGGGAAAGATATGAGATATTGGAATCAGATTGATTTCATTCCCATTTTTGTAGTATACCAATGAGCGGAACTATTACTATTTCATCTAAGTTAAATAACCAAGGACTTTATTTTACTACGGATTCTGATAACTCGAGAAGTTTTGATTTGATTATGATCCAAAGAGAAAAAAGAATGGAATAATCATTCCATGAAAAAATAGAGTAGAGTAACCATACCTTCTGTTTGCATAACGTGTATACACCACGCCATACAATCGAAATATCAAAATCCATGGGACGATTCATGAATTTTGAATAGATCCGTGGGGTAGCTGATGAATGAGAGAAGTTTTTGTCGAGAAATATTAAATGGGAAAGGAATTCTTCCTATGGAACTAGTGATCGGTCGTACCTGTACTGCAGTAATATGAATAACTCGCTATTCACTCAGTTTCTGGCCAATAATAAGATTATGTAGGAGAGATGGCCGAGTGGTTCAAGGCGTAGCATTGGAACTGCTATGTAGGCTTTTGTTTACCGAGGGTTCGAATCCCTCTCTTTCCGTTTCTGTTAATTCACCAACGTTATCGACCACAATGTATCAAATCAAATAACAATAGAAACCATTATTCCAGCAATAAGACCCTTATTTGATAGAAATTCTCTATTCCTAATTACTGTGGTTATAAAATAGGAAAGAGCAAAAAAGAAAAAAAAATCTTACTGTTGATCCATTTGTGATAGGTGAAAAAATGCGGATGGATTAAGGCCCTTAGATCTATTTAGTTCGGCGAAAGGGGGACAAAATTCTATGAACCTTTCTTTCTTAA